TATTATATTTAAAAAAATTTTTGTTTTATTGGACTTGAAGTTAAATTTGTATGAAATTTTAATTTATTTTGTCTGTTTGAGTAATTTTAGTGTTCGATATATAATAAGGACATAATAGAATATATTTTTCTTATTAGTATTTAAAGTCTTATCAAAAGAAGATTTATTTACATTATTCGTATTAAATAACATCCTTATTTATATAAGGTATAATAACCTAAATGGGAAAAATTAAAAGGTCTTAATATTAATAACATATGTACGTGTATTCCAATTATTTATTATTAACTTATGTAAGATAAATACTTAAAATTAAACTCTTATTATATGCTTGTAGCATTACTACCTTAATTATACAGATTCCATTTGTAAGGAAAAAAAAAATGGAATCTGTATAATTAAGGTAGTAATGCTATCAATCAATCAATCAATCAATCAATCAACCCAATGTTTAGAAAAGAACTATAAATATATAAAAAAATCGTTGGTAAATAATCTTAATAGTTTAAAATTCCTTTATTTTTTTGTGTATTTTCAGCTTTTGGTTACGGACAAACCAAAGGATTTATTTCCTGCCTGTTGAAGGCAGCCTACTTTTTTACTCCCTTTTGGTTACGGACAAACCAAAGGATTTATTTCCTGCCTGTTGAAGGCAGCCTATTTTTTTAAGAAGTTTTGAGGTAGGAAAACTTTTTAATTTTTTTTTACTTATTTTATTATAAAATTTATTTTATTTGTTAAATTAAAAATTTGTACCATTTTTAAAATAAATAGTGAAATTTTTATACTTGTTTTACTTTTATATATTTGTTTGTTCCGTGTTTTATAATTAGACTATAAATTTTGAGTTTTATTCTTGCTTAAAGCTGTTTATTTTAACATTAATCTATATGTGAATTTTTGTATTTCTAGGATTTCTTGATGAAGTTTGTTGGAGGAATAAATATGTTATGCAGTAGATAATATTATTAATATTAAATTAATTTAGATTTGGTAAATGTTATTAGATTTGGTAAAAGTTGTGCCAGCATCCGCGGTTATACAACAAAATCAAATAAACATTATTAGCTTTAAAGTAATTAACATTTAATTTTATAAATACGAGTTAGAATATTTTAAGGTGAAATATGTTAATATATTTTGGATTATATTTATGTAGTGTGATTGTTATGAAATTGAATTTATAAACTAGGATTAGATACCCTATTATTTTTATTGTAAAATTTGTGTAAGCTGGAGTATTAATAGTTATGATCTTGAAACTTAAAGAATTTGGCGGTATTATAGTCTATTTAGAGGAATCTGTTATGTAATCGATAATCCACGCTGAACCTTACTTATTTTATTTTTTTGTATACCTCTGTTTAAGAATATACTTTTAGGTAAATTTTCTAAATATAAGAGTATTTAAAATTTCAAGTCAAGGTGCAATAATATATAAGTTGAATAATGGATTACAATAAATTTTATTTAAATGGATTAATTATTGAAATATAATTATGAAGGTGGATTTAATTGTAATTTTATGAAGATTATTAAAATGATTTATAGCTCTATAATATGTACACATCGCCCGTCACTCTCGTTATTAAGATGAGATAAGTCGTAACAAAGTAGATGTATCGGAAGATGTATCTAGGAAGTTAAATCAGGTTAAACTTAAAGTTAAGATTTTCATTTACACTGAAATTATTTGTCGTGCGATTCGATGTAATCTGATATTAATGAAATTGTTTTATTTGTATTTATTTTGTTAATCTTAATTAAGTAAATTTAAGTTATTGTAAAATAAATTGATTAAATTATTTTTACTATAGTAAATTAGTACTGTGAAGGAAATTATAAATGTATGTTATAATTAATAAAAGGTAATTTTATTTATTGTATCTTGTGTATCAGAGTATATTTAAATGGATTATACAGTTTTATTTCTCGAATTTAAAAGATTTAATTGAAAATATTAGTTATTATTTCATAATTATTAATAATTTTTAATTGGTAATGAAATGTTATTCGTTTTTAAGGATATCTAGTTTTTTAATAAATGAATTTAATTCAGAAAATATAATTTATTAAATAATTTATTATTTGAATATTTTATGTTTTTAATTTTAAGAGGGATAAACTTTTTAAAATATAATTATAATAATATGAAGTGAAAAGGATTTTATAAATTTAGGATTTGTTAATGATTAAAGGATGTTAAAATTTAATTCTTTATTTAAATGATTTAAGATTTTTATTTAATTTTTATATTAAAATGTTAAGTTTAATTAAGAAATTTTAGAAAATATGATTTAATTAGTAAAATTTTGATTTATTTTATTAAATCGATTGATGTGTTAATATGAAGAATTAGGCAAAAATTTTGCTCACCTGTTTATTAAAAACATGGTTTCTTGAATTTATTTAAGAGATTTGACCTGCCCACTGAATAAATTTTAAAGGGCCGCAGTATATTGACTGTGCAAAGGTAGCATAATCATTAGTCTTTTAATTGAAGGCTGGTATGAATGGTTAGATGAGGTAAATTCTGTTTTATATTAATTTGTATTGAATTTAGATTTTAAGTAAAAAGACTTAAATTATATTAAGGGACGAGAAGACCCTATAGAGTTTAATAAATGTATTAGTTAATTGAGTTAAAAATATAATTTTTGATTATTAAAAAAATTTATTTAATTGGGGTGATTGGAAGATAAGTTTAACTCTTCTTTATTTTTAATAATATAATTAGCTATTTGATCCATATTTAATGATTAGAAGATTAAATTACCTTAGGGATAACAGCATAATTCTTTTTGAGAGTTCATATCGAGAAAGGGGATTGTGACCTCGATGTTGGATTAAGATTAGTTTTGGGTGTAGATGTTCAATAACTAGGTCTGTTCGACCTTAAAAATCTTACATGATCTGAGTTTAAACCGGCGTGAGCCAGGTTGGTTTCTATCTTTAATTGATTTAAATATTTTAGTACGAGAGGACCAAGTATTTAAAATAATTTTTGTTTTAAGAGTACTATTAATTGAACTATTTTGGCAGAAGTAAGTGTAACAGATTTAGAATCTGTAAATATAATTAGTAATTATAGATAGTACATGTTAAGAGGGGAATTAATTATATTAATAATAGTTGGTTTAATTTTAATTATTTTTGTTATAGTAGGAGTAGCTTTTTTTACTTTATTGGAACGTAAGGTATTAGGATATATTCATTTACGTAAGGGCCCTAATAAAGTTGGATTTATTGGTATTTTACAACCTTTAAGAGATGCTATTAAGTTATTTTGTAAGGAACATATAAATCCTTCGGTTTCTAATTATTTATTATATTATGTTTGTCCTGTATTTTCTTTATTTTTATCTTTAATTTTATGAATACTTATACCGTATATAAGAGGTTTACTAACTTTTAATTTGGGTTTATTTTTTTTTCTAGTTTGTACTAGAATAGGAGTTTATACTGTTATGTTAGCTGGATGATCATCTAATTCTAATTATGCTTTATTAGGAGGACTTCGTGCAGTAGCACAAACAATTTCTTATGAAGTGAGATTGGCTTTAATTTTATTATCTTTTATTTTTTTAATTGGAAGATATTCATTACTTGATTTTTTTTATTTTCAAATAGGAATTTGATTTTTATTTTTGTGTTTACCATTATGTAATGTTTGATTTGTTTCATGTCTTGCTGAAACTAATCGAAGTCCTTTTGATTTTGCTGAAGGTGAATCTGAATTAGTTTCAGGATTTAATGTTGAATATGGTAGAGGTGGATTTGCTTTAATTTTTTTAAGAGAATATTCTAGAATTTTGTTTATAAGTATATTAATATGTGTAATTTTTCTTGGGTCAAATTTAAATTCTTTTACTTTTTATTTAAAGTTGATTTTTATTGCATTTTTATATATTTGGGTGCGAGGAACTTTACCTCGTTATCGTTATGATAAATTAATATACTTGGCATGAAAAAGATTTTTACCTTTGTCATTAAATTTTTTGTTTTTTTATTTAGGGTTTAAAATTTTCTTTTAAAGGTTAAAATAAGTATAAAATGGTAAAGTTAATAAGGGATTTAAACCCTTTCATTATGATTTCAAGACATAAACTTATTCATTAAGTTTATAACTTATTAATAAAGAATTTTATCTCATATTTTGATAATTAGAGGATTAATAATATAATAAAGGAAATATATAATGGTTAATAATTGTCCTGTTAAAATATAAGGGTCTTCAACTGGTCGAGCTCCAATTCATGTTAAAAGAATTACAATTACTACTATTAATCAAAATATAAATTGATTAATAGGATAATATTGTAATCCTCGGGAATTTGTAATAGTTAAAGGCATAAAGAATAAAATTGCAATTGATATAACAAGAGCAATTACACCTCCTAATTTATTAGGAATGGATCGTAAAATTGCATAAGCAAATAAAAAATATCATTCTGGTTGAATATGAACTGGAGTAACTAAAGGATTTGCTGGAATAAAATTGTCGGGATCTCCTAAAATATATGGTTCTTTTAGAGATAAAATAGATAAAAATATAAATAAAATAATAAAACCAAAAGTGTCTTTAAATGTAAAGTAAGGATGAAAAGGAATTTTATCAATATTACTGTTTAATCCTAATGGGTTGTTAGATCCTGTTTGGTGAAGAAATAATAAATGAATTATAACGGTAGCTGCAACAATAAATGGTAATACAAAATGAAAAGTGAAGAATCGATTTAATGTTGCATTATCAACTGCAAATCCACCTCAAACTCATTGTACTAATTCAATTCCTAAATAAGGAATAGCTGATAATAAATTAGTAATTACTGTAGCTCCTCAAAAAGATATTTGACCTCAAGGTAATACATATCCTATAAATGCTGTTGCTATTACTAAAAATAAAATTAAAACCCCTGTTATTCATGTAAAATAATACTTATATGATCCGTAATATATTCCACGTCCAATATGTAAATAAATACAAATGAAAAATATAGAGGCGCCATTAGCATGAAGTGTTCGTAATAATCATCCATAATTTACGTCTCGGCAAATATGTGCAATTCTTGAAAATGCTAAATCAATATGAGCTGAATAATGTATGGCTAAAAATAATCCTGTTATGATTTGAATACCTAAACATAACCCTAATAAAGAACCAAAATTTCATCAGGATGAAATATTTGAAGGAGTAGGTAAATCAATTAGGGCATTATTAGAAATTTTAATTAATGGATGAATTTTACGTAAAGGTTTATACATTAGTTTATTTGTCGTAAAGGTCCTTTATGAATATTAATGATTTTAGTAACTGCAATTAATGTTAGAAATAAATATGATGCAATTAAAATAGTAATTATGTTAATAGGTTGATTATATATTTTTAATAAAAAGTTGTTGGGAATTAATCTTAAATTTAATCTATTTTCTATATTTTCATATATATTTCTAGGGTAATAAGGGTGAATAAAATAAATTAAAATAAAAATTAAAGGTAAAAAGATAATTGTAAATAAAATTTTATTTGAATAGAAAAATATTTCGTTTGAGGCTAATCTAGTAACATATATAAATAAAACTAATATTCCTCCTAAATAAATTAAAATTAAAACATAAGAAAATCAAAATCTTAAAGATATAAAACCTCTGATAAGACATATAGAGATTGTTTGTAAAAATAAAATTAATCCTATTGATAATGGATGATTTAAAAATAAAAAAATAATACTTAATGTTATTCTTAATCTTAATAATATATATATAATATCAAAGGGTAGTTTAAACAAAATATTAGTTTTGGAAATTAATGATAAGATTTTCTTTCCTTTGAAGTTTTAAAAGTATAACTTATTTTTGGTTTACAAGACCAATGTTTTATAATAAACTATTAAAACATTAATGTTAATAATATTTTATTTTATATTTTTTTGTGGTTTATGAGTATTTTCTTCTAAACGGAAGCATTTATTAATAACTTTATTAAGATTGGAATTTATTGTTTTAATTTTATTTATTATTTTATATAGTTATGTAATATTAATAAGAGGTGAATTGTATATAACAATATTTTTTTTATCTTTTGCGGTTTGTGAAGGTGCTTTGGGTTTATCAATTTTAGTTTCTATAATTCGTACTCATGGAAATGATTATTTTAATAGTTTTGGGTTATTACAATGTTAAGATATATTTTTTATTTAATTTTTTTAACCCCTTTATGTTTTATAAATATGAGTTGATGATTAGTTCAAAATTTCTTATTTCTTATTTCTCTAATATTTTTAATAAATGTTGATTTTTTTTATTGAAGAGGATTAAGTTCTATTTTTGGATATGATTATTTATCTTATGGTTTAGTATTATTAAGATTTTGAATTTGTGTATTAATAATTACTGCAAGTTATTCAGTTATTCGATATAAGTTTTATAATAATTTATTTTTATTCATAATTTTATTATTGTTATTTATATTATATTGTACTTTTTGTAGCTTAAATGTAATTTCATTTTATTTTTTTTTTGAAGGTAGTTTAATTCCAACTTTATTTTTGATTTTTGGTTGAGGATATCAACCTGAACGATTACAGGCAGGAATTTATTTACTTTTTTATACTTTATTTGCTTCATTGCCTTTATTATTAGGAATTATATTTATTTATAATAATTTAAATTGTTTAGTTTTTACTTTATTTTATTTAAGAGATTTTATTAATCTTTATTTATATTTAAGAATAATTTTAGCATTTTTAGTTAAAATACCAATATACTTAGTTCATTTATGATTACCTAAAGCACATGTAGAAGCTCCTGTTTCAGGATCAATAATTTTGGCTGGTGTTTTATTGAAGTTAGGTGGATACGGTTTATTACGGGTTTTTGAATATTTAATAAAAATTGGGTTGGTAATTAATGTATTTTGATTATCTATTAGATTAGTAGGAGGGTTTTTAGTAAGATTAATATGTTTACGTCAAGTTGATATAAAATCCTTAATTGCATATTCTTCTGTTGCTCATATAGGTTTAGTGGTAGGGGGTTTAATAACTTTAAATGTATGGGGTTTTTATATAACTTTTGTTTTAATAATTGCACATGGTTTATGTTCTTCTGGTTTATTTTGTTTAGCTAATATTAGTTATGAACGTTTAGGTAGACGGAGATTATTAATTAATAAGGGTATATTGAATTTAATACCTAGTATAGCTCTATGATGATTTTTACTTTCTTCATGTAATATAGCAGCTCCTCCTTCTTTAAATTTATTAGGAGAAATTGGTTTATTTAATAGAATAATAGGTTGAATATGAATAGTAATGTTATTTCTTATATTAATTTCTTTTTTTAGTGCTGCTTATACACTTTATCTATATTCTTATAGTCAACATGGAATTTATTATTCTGGTGTTTATAGTAGAATTAATGGTTATTGTCGTGAATATTTATTATTAATATTACATTGATTACCTTTAAATTTATTAATTTTAAAAAGAGATTTTATATTAATTTGATTTTAAGAATTACTTAAGTAGTTTAAGTAAAATTATGATTTGTGGTATCATAGATATAAATTATTATCTTAGGTTATGATATATTTGTCATTATGTTTTATTAGATTTTTTTTTCTTTTGTTTTTTTCATTAATTAGATTTATATTTAGTATATTTTTTATTATAAATGATTTAATTTATTTTATTGAATGAGAAATTGTTAGATTAAATTCTACTTCAATTGTTATAACGTTATTATTAGATTGAATATCTTTGTTATTTATAAGATTTGTTATATTAATTTCATCTTTAGTAATTTTATATAGTGAAGATTATATAAGTAGAGATATTACATTATACCGATTTATTTTTTTGGTCTTAATATTTGTTTTATCAATAATATTTTTAATTATTAGACCAAATTTAATTAGAATTTTATTAGGTTGAGATGGATTAGGATTAGTATCTTATTGTTTAGTAATTTATTATCAAAATGTAAAATCTTATAATGCTGGTATATTAACTGCTTTATCAAATCGGGTAGGAGATGTTGCGTTATTAATAGCAATTGCTTGAATATTAAATTTTGGAGGTTGAAATTATATTTATTATTTGGATTGTATAATAAATAATTATGAAATATGTTTTATTTCATTTTTAGTTGTTTTAGCAGGTATAACAAAAAGAGCTCAAATTCCTTTTTCAGCTTGATTACCTGCTGCTATAGCAGCACCTACTCCAGTTTCAGCTTTAGTTCATTCTTCAACTTTAGTTACTGCTGGTGTATATTTATTAATTCGTTTTAGTAAAGCTTTTCCAAATTGATTATTAAGTTTTTTACTAGTAATTTCTGTTTTAACAATATTTATATCTGGTTTAGGTGCTAATTTTGAATATGATTTAAAAAAAATTATTGCTTTATCTACTTTAAGACAATTAGGTTTAATAATAAGAATTTTATCTATAGGTTTTGCTGATTTGGCTTTTTTTCACTTATTAACTCATGCTTTATTTAAAGCATTATTATTTATATGTGCTGGAATGGTAATTCATAATGTAAAAAATTTTCAAGACATTCGTTTTATGGGAAATTTATCTATTTTTATACCTCTAACTTCTGCTTGTTTTATAGTTTCTAATTTTGCTTTATGTGGAATACCTTTTTTAGCTGGTTTTTATTCAAAAGATATAATTTTGGAATTAGTTTCTATAAGAAATTTAAATATATTTATATATTTTATATATTTTTTTTCAATTGGTTTAACTGTATGTTATTCTTTTCGATTATTTTATTATGTTTTATGAGGGGAATTTAATTTAGTACCAATATTTAAATTAAGAGAGGAAAGATGAATAATAGTTTATGGAATATTAGGATTAATAATTTTTGCGGTGGTAGGGGGAAGTATATTAAATTGAATAATTTTTTTAACTCCTTATTTTATTTGTTTACCTTTTATAATAAAAATAATACCAATTTTTATTAGATTTTTAGGATTATGATTAGGAAGAATTTTATTTAAATATAGATTAACTTATTATTTTCATATATTTAAGTATTATAATATAATTATTTTTTCAGGATCAATATGATTTATACCATTAATTTTTACTAGAGGAGTTAATAAATTACCTTTAAGAATTGGATTAAATTTAATTAAAAATATTGATTTAGGATGAAGAGAATATTTTGGTGCTCAAAATTTATATTTTGTTTTGATAAAAATAAGAAGAGTTAATCAATGATTTCAGACTAATGATTTAAAATCTTATTTAATTATTTTCTTAGTTGGTTTAATTTTAATTATATTTATTGTTTATTCAAATATCTTATATTAGAGTATAACATTGAAGCTGTTATTGAGATAATTTCTATCTTTGGATAAATTTATAAAAATTTAAATTTTATTTTTACAATGAAAATGTAATGTTTTATTTTAAACTATATAAAAATATAAGATGTAAATGGAATTAAACCACTTGAATAATAAGTTAGCAGCTTTTATTTGAACAACACATCTTCTTAATTGGAAATATATACTTCAATTATATCATTAACAGTGATATACCTCTTTTTTGGTTTCAATTAAAATAAATAAGGATATATTTATATCTTACTATCAGGTCGAAACTGATTACAATTTATTTGTTTCTTACTTAAATTAAGGAAGATTGAGAAATTCAATACTTTTTGAATGCAAATCAAATGTTATATTTAACTACAACCCTAATTTGATAATTAAGAAGCTCATTCAAGAGATCCTAGATTTCATTCATGGTATAAACCTGTTGTTAAAATAAAAATAAATAAAATGCTTGTAATTGTTCAGATTAATATATTTGATCTAGATGGAATAATAGTTATTGGTAAGATAAGAGCAATTTCTACATCAAAAATTAAAAAAATAATAGCAATTAAGAAAAATCGTAAAGAAAAAGGTAATCGTGAAGATCTAATTGGATCAAAACCACACTCAAATGGGGATCTTTTTTCTCGGTCTTCAATATTTTTTTTTGAAAGGAAATTAGTTAATATTATTATGATGAAAGAAATAGATATAATAATAATTGATATAAAACTAAGAATTTGAATTATTTATTCTATATGTAATTAGACTTTTTGATTGGAAATCAAATATACTTTTTATATTAAATAAATATTTATCTACCTCATCAGTAAATTGAAACATATAAAAATAATCATACAACGTCAACGAAATGTCAATATCAGGCTGCTGCTTCAAAACCAAAGTGGTGATTAGAAGTGAAATGTATAAATAATATACGTGATAAACATGTAATTAAGAATGTTGTGCCAATAATTACATGAAGTCCATGAAATCCTGTTGCTACGAAAAAGGTTGATCCGAATACTGAGTCAGCAATAGTGAAAGATGCTTCATAATATTCATATAATTGAAGAGCTGTAAAATATAATCCTAATATAACAGTGAAAATTAATCCTTGTACTGCTTGATTATAATTATTTTCTAATAAACCGTGATGACTTCATGTAATAGTAATGCCTGATGCAAGTAAAACTGTTGTATTTAATAAAGGTACTTGGAGTGCATTAAAAGGAATAATTCCTAAAGGAGGTCAAGAGGATCCTAATTCAATAGCGGGTGCAAGACTTCTGTGATAAAATGTTCAAAAGAATGAAATGAAAAAAAAAACTTCTGATACGATAAATAGAATTATTCCTCATCGTAATCCTGTTATTACTTCTTTAGTATGATATCCTTGGTAAGTTCTTTCTCGAATTACATCTCGTCATCATTGAATTGTAGTTAATGTTAAAATTAATATTCCTATTAATATTAATTTTTCGTTGAATTCATATGAAAATTTAATAAATCCTAGTATTGCTACTATAATTCTTAAAGCTGCTACAATAGGTCATGGACTATAAGTAACTAAATGGTATGGGTGATTAGTATATATTGACATTATTAATTAACTTCTCTAGAATATAAAGTTCTTAATACTGCAAAAACATAAGATTGAATAATAGCTACTGCAGATTCTAATGTTAAAAGTAGAATTTGTGTGAGGATTAATATAGGTACTAAGGATAATATTATATTTCTTCCTGTATTTCCTAAAAGTGTTATTAAAAGGTGGCCTGCAATTATATTAGCTGCTAATCGGATAGCTAATGTTCCAGGGCGGATAATATTACTAATTGTTTCAATACATACTATAAATGGTATTAAAGGTCCTGGGGTACCTTGTGGTACTAGATGAGCAAATATATGTTTATAATTATTTATTCAACCATAAAGTATAAAGCTTAATCATAATGGTAAGGCAATAGATAATGTTATTACTATATGACTTGTTCTTGTAAAAATATAAGGAAATAATCCTATAAAATTATTATATAAAATAATAGAGAAGATTGAAATAAAAATGAAAGTTGAACCTTTATTAATTTTTTTTTTTCCAATTAATAATTTAAATTCTTCATGGAGTTTATTAATAATTAAGTTTCATAAAATTGTTATTCGAGAGGGAATTAATCATAAAGATATTGGAATTAAAAGAAGTCCAATAAAGGTTCTTAATCAATTAATTGATAAATTTATTATATTAGATGAGGGATCAAAAACTGAAAATAGATTAGTTATCATTTTCAGGTTATAGTTGTAGTTATTTTTTTTGATGAGGTAGATAATGAAGTTTGATTAAAAGAGGAGTAAAAATTTATTACATTAAATATAATTAATAGAATTGAGAAGAATGTAAATAGTATTAATCAATTTAAAGGTATTATTTGAGGGATAAAGATGTATTAGATTTTAATAATTTTAGTATGACATACTAATGTTATTTATTTAACTAACTTCTTATATCATCAAAAGTAATTGCTATATTACTATAATCTGGTTTAAGAGACCATTACTTGCTTTTCAGTCATCTGATGATTCAATTATATTTGAAATTCAATTTAAAAAGTCGTTGGTTGAAGTTCTTTCGATTATAATGGGTATAAATCTGTGATTGGCTCCACAAATTTCTGAACATTGTCCGTAAAAAACTCCAGGTCGATTAAATCAGAATGTTGCTTGATTTAATCGACCTGGAGTAGCATCAGCTTTAACACCAATACTTGGAATTGTTCAAGAGTGAATTACATCTTCTGATGTAATTAAAATTCGTGTTAAAGTATTTATTGGTAAAGTGGTTCGATTATCAACTTCTAGTAATCGAATATTAAAAGAATTTATTTCATTTTGTGGAATTATATAAGAATCAAATTCAACATCATTGAAATCTGAATATTCATAACTTCAGTATCATTGATGACCAATAGTTTTTAAAGTTAATGTAGGATTGGAATTTTCATCAATTAAATATAAAATACGGAGAGATGGTAGTGCAATGAAAATTAAGACTACAGCTGGTAATACTGTTCAAAGAATTTCTAAATATTGGCCGTCTATAACATGACGATCAATAAATTTATTTGTTATTAAGGATAAAATTATATAACCTACTGTAGTTACAATTATTATAATAATAAATATTGAATGGTCATGAAAATATATTAGTTGTTCTATTAATGGTGAAGCACTATCTTGTAAACTTAAATTAGCATATGTAGCCATTGGTTCTAAAAAAAGTTTAAAACTTTATATATGGAGCTTAAATCCACTGCACTTACTTCTGCCATATTAGATAAATAATTATTTGGTAATTAAAGTTAATTCATTATATGTATGTTCTGCTGGGGGAAAATTATGGGATCATTCAATTGAGCTATTTATTTGAGATGAAAATAAGGTTGGTCGATTAGAACCTATTCTTTCTCATAGGATGAAAATGAATATAATTACTGCAACAAATGAAATTATTGATCCTATAGAGGATAAAATGTTTCAAGAAGTATATGCATCTGGGTAATCTGAATATCGTCGAGGTATTCCTGCTAATCCTAAGAAATGTTGTGGGAAGAATGTTAAATTTACACCTATAAATATAATAAAAAATTGGCTTTTTAATCATCTAGGATTTAAAGTTAATCCTGTGAATAGTGGATATCAATGAACAAATCCTGCTATAATAGCAAAAACTGCTCCTATAGAAAGTACATAATGAAAATGAGCCACTACATAATAAGTATCATGAAGGATAATATCAATAGCAGAGTTTGCTAAAATAACACCTGTTAATCCTCCAACAGTAAATAGGAAAATAAAGCCTAATGCTCATAATGATGCTGGACTATAAACTATTTTAGTTCCATATATTGTTGCAAGTCAACTAAAAATTTTAATTCCGGTTGGTACTGCAATAATTATAGTTGCTCCTGTGAAATAAGCCCGTGTATCTACATCTATACCAACTGTAAATATATGATGTGCTCAAACCACAAATCCTAAAAACCCAATTGCTGATATTGCTCAAATTATACCATAATTTCCAAAAGATTCTTTTTTTCCTCTTTCATGTGAAATAACATGAGAAATTATTCCAAATCCTGGAAGAATTAAAATGTAAACTTCTGGGTGGCCAAAAAATCAAAATAAATGTTGATAAAGAATTGGATCTCCTCCCCCAGCAGGATCAAAGAAAGAAGTATTTAAATTTCGATCGGTTAGTAATATAGTGATTGCTCCAGCAAGAACTGGTAGTGAAAGTAATAATAAAAGTGCTGTAATACCAACTGATCAAACGAAAAGGGGAATTTGGGTTTGGTTTATATATAATGGTTTTATATTGATTATAGTTGTAATAAAATTTACTGCTCCTATAATTCTTGATATACCTGCAAGATGTAAAGAGAAAATTGTTAAATCTACAGCAGGCCCTGCATGAGCAATTCTTGCAGATAGAGGTGGATAAACAGTTCAACCAGTTCCTGCTCCACTTTCTACAGTGCTTCTAATTAATAGTAATAGAATAGACGGAGGAAGGAGTCAAAATCTTATATTATTTATTCGAGGGAAAGCCATATCTGGAGCTCCTAATATTAATGGTACAAGTCAATTTCCGAATCCACCAATTATAATTGGTATAACTATAAAGAAAATTATAATAAAGGCATGTGCAGTTACAATAACATTATAGATTTGATCATCTCCAATTAAAGAGCCTGGTTGACCTAATTCAGTTCGAATTAAAATTCTTAATGATGTCCCTAGTATACCAGCTCAAGCACCAAAAATAAAATATAATGTTCCAATGTCTTTATGGTTAGTTGAGAATAATCATCGTTGCAACTAATTGGTAAAATGGCTGAGATTTAGGTAGTAGATTGTAAATCTATTTAGGGGATATATTTCCCTTTTACCAGGTTTTATATTCAAATATGATATTAGAATGCAATTCTAAAGGTGTATTTTTAATACTAAGACTTAAAGATAAATAATCTTTATTTATAACTTTGAAGGATATTAGTTTAATTTAACTTAAAGTCTTTAATATATTAATACAATCAGTGTACTAGTTAATATTCCAAACAATAAAATTAATAGAGAAAATATTATTATTTTTGAGTGTATATATTTAGGGTAAATTGAAATGGTTCATGAAATCTCTGAATTTGTAATTATTAATGTTGTATATATTATCCGTATATAATAATATAGTGTTAATAAAGATGATATAATTAAAATGGTTGATGTAAAAATTATTAAGTTTTGTGCTATAAATTGAATTGTAATTCATTTAGGAAAGAAACCTAAGAAAGGAGGTAGTCCCCCTAAAGACAATATAGCGATAAATAATATGAATTTAATAGTTTTTTGATTATTTATTGAATTAAAGGATTGTGAAATGTAAGATAGGTTAGTTGTTGCTGTTAGTGATATGATTGAAATAATGTTAATAGTGTAAATGGTAAAATATATTAATCATAGGTTAGAACCTAAAATTATGATTGTTAATATTCATCCAATATGATTAATTGATGAAAATGAAAGGATTTTACGTAAAGAAATTTGATTTAATCCACCGATAGCTCCTGTAAAAGCTGATGAAATAATTACAGTTTGAATGAATAAATTATTAGTTAATATGTAGAAAATTAATATTAATGGGGCAATTTTTTGAATTGATAAAATAATGAAGCAATTTATTCATGACAGGCCTTCAACTACTGATGGTAGTCATCAATGAAAAGGGGTAGCTGCAATTTTTATTAAAAGAGGAATTATAATATAATTATTTCATATTCTAATTTTTGTTAAGTAAAACATTTCATGGATATTAGTTTTTAGGAGGATTAAAAATAGGAGAGTAGATGATGCAATTGCTTGAATTAGAAAATATTTTAAAGAAGCTTCTGTGGAGAATATATTTTTATTTGAGGAAAGTAATGGAATAAAAGAAAGTAAATTAATTTCTAGGCCTATTCAAGCTCCTATTCAGGAATTTGCACATAGTGAAATTAAAATACCTCTAATTAATGTTCTTAGAAAAAGAATTTTAATTGAATTATTAGGAATTAGAAAAAAGAGAAATTTACTCTATAATTGAGAAATAAACTCATTAGTTTCACTTACTTTTCTTAAATATTTTTTTATTATATTTAAAAAAATTTTTGTTTTATTGGGTTTGAAATGAAGGTTGAGGATTTATTTCCTGCCTGTTGAAGGCAGCCTACTTTTTTACTCCCTTTTGGTTACGGACAAACCAAAGGATTTATTTCCTGCCTGTTGAAGGCAGCCTAGAAAAAAAGAGAAAATTTAGGAAAGAGAGATGATTTCTATAAATGAGGTATGAACCCATTAGCTTATAATTTAGCTTACTTTCCTATATTTTGGTGTATGGTGCACAAAAATTTTTGATATTTTAGGATATAGTTTAATTCTGTAAAATATAATAAGTAGTAAAAGTAATAAATTACATTATTTATCCTATCACGATAATCCTTTTAAATCAGACATTTTACT